TGTCTTGTATTTCTAATAAGTTGTTTAATAGTTGGCATGTTAAATCATATACATAACATAGTGGGCTGGTTTAGATTGATCCTAACCGGATGATTATGAATTTTTTCTATTTAATAGAATAGTAAACTCGAAGATAAAATCTCAAATCACGGATTGGCACAAAATCTATTTTTTTCATTCAACTGCTACAAGATCAACAATTCCATAAGCTTGGGCTTCTGTTGCTGACATAAAAACGTCTCTTTCCATGTCTTCAGATACAACCCATAATGGTTTGCCCGTCCTTTGTACATAAACCCTTGTGAGGGTTTCGCGTAGTTTCAGCAGTTCTTCCGCTTCCAGGATAAATTCTCCTGTTTGCGCCTCATAAAAAGAACTAGCAGGTTGATGGATCATTACCCTGATGATACAAGGGTTCTCTATCTGGTGTGATGAAACGAACAGAAAAGAAAGATAAAGAATAATAGGAAAAAAGATAGAATTGAACAACCGTACGGGCATCATCTTTTGTGCATTGCATACGGCTTTACAATCTAATTGATCCTTACCTTCCATTCAAGAAAAAGAAAAATAGAATCTATCAGCCCCAGATGGGTAAATGATCAAATTGCCACCCTTCCTTTCGGAGGAATTCAAAAATACTATGATGGCTCCGTTGCTTTTTATTTTAAAATAGATTTTTTTGTCTTTGATTCAGCAATCCCAAAGTTTCTTTTTGATCCAACTAAAAAAGGAAAAATCTTGTTTTTTTCGCACTCTTTTTATAACATAAATATTGTTAAGAGCCCTTCAGTGTGAAAACCAAAAAGTTTGTGACGCTGAATTGGACTTCCGATAGATAAGAGAAAATCGGAAATACCTTTTATATCATACTACTCTCTCGATACATAATCGAATCTTTTGAAAAAAAAAACAATACAGAATTTGTTCATATCGAACTCGAAGTGCCATGCTATTATTACTTAATATTCATATGGCGAAGGCATAGTTTTCTTTTTTCTCTCAAATAAAAAAACCTCATTGGCGCCAAGCGTGAGGGAATGCTAGACGTTTGGTAATTTCTCCTCCAACCAGGATAAAAGATCCCATTGACGCAGCTAATCCCATGCATATTGTATGGACCTCTGGTCGCACAAATTGCATAGTATCATAAATAGCTACTCCAGGAATTACCCATCCGCCAGGAGAGTTTATAAACAAATAAAGATCTTTTTTATCATCTTCGATACTGAGATATACCATAAGACCAATAAGTTGATTCGAGATCGCGCTATCAACTGCTTGGCCTAAAAAAAGTAATCTTTCGCGATAAAGTCGGTTGAGTAGGGTCAAATTGTATCCCTTAGGAACCGTACATGCACCTTTTGATGCATACGGTTCAAAAAAAATTGCGAAAAAAAAAAAAGAATCAATGTAGAGATTCCAGTCCTCTTTCTTTTTTCCTATTCTTTTTCATAGCAGGTTTTTTCTAACTTCTAACGAAAGGGCTTTTTCTTCGATTTTTCAATAAAGACGAATTTTGACTTCTTTTTTTCTTCCTTATAATAGAAAAAAGTCAATAAACTTATCGAATTAACTTCTCATTGATGTATTGTTTCATCGAAATTCAATCCAAATGACGATGGTATTTTCTTGTTCCTGAATGGGTCTCTTTCATCTCTTTTTAGGTTTATGCTCTACTCCGGGCAAAGATCCGCCCGATTTTGATTTGCACATATAGGACAAATCTTCCCATCACCATTTCTTTTTGTTATGACTTTACAAATAACAAACAGGAATCGTTTATGATACATGTAGTAATCAGAGATATATTACCAATTGGGTTTTTTCTAAACGGAGCCTGGATACTTCATTTTTTGAGTCCAACCAAAGCCAACCATAAATTATTCTAATTGATAATAGTACTATGAATTCCTCCAAACAATGCATTTAATTGCACTTCACGCTCCAATTTTTTGATGATTCAATTTATCTTTCTTGGGCGAAACAGAGGATATCTCGATCGGGGGAGAAAACGGGGAAATCCCATACGACCCAATATATCTGACAAGTCGCACTATACGTCAACCCAAGATGCATCTTCCTCTCCAGGAGTTCGGAAAGGTACTTTTGGAACACCAATAGGCATAAATTGAAAAAAAAAAAGAACTAAATACTATATTTCACTTTGATGTGGAAACGTAAGAATATGGTTTTATTGTCTTTATAATATTGTCTTTATCATATTTATTTTATCCATAGATTATAAAAATTCAGAAAGAAAGACAAAATAAATAAAGGAAAATTTTTACGAATAGGTCCTTCTAATGATAAACTAAGGATGGACACGTTTACTCATAGAAAATGGTATCAATCCCCCATTGCGTATTGGTACTTATCGAGTATAGAATAAATCTGTTTCTCTTTGTTCCTACGAACATAATTGTTCCATTATTACGAACAGAATAGAATAAATATTAACTTAACCTTTGTTAGAAAATAATCCACTGAACAGGGGAGG